TATATAATGTGATTTAAATTTGTAATACTATATATCAACACATGACTCAACTAGTTGATGCTGCCAATCGAGCCCAACCTGGTTTAGGGGTTTAACAGGATTAATTGGGACTTGCTGGGCATGGGGGGTAAGGGGGGTTTACCGCGCGCGAAGAGGGGGGGACACTAGGATAGTATGTGCAATAAAGAATAATAGTATGCACGTGATAAAATTTTATGCAATTATTTAGTAACTAGTTATCAAGCATTACATTATTAGCGCTTGCTGAACAGTAATGGACTACCCTAAGAACCTGTGGTAGCCTGCATGAAATTGCCAGATGAAAGTGATCCGAAAAATAAAAAACCCCATGCCTATAACTTAATGCCTTGGCATGGGGGGTTTTTGCTAATAAGAAGTCCCACCAATAACTTATGCCAGGAAAATTCACCGTGGGTGGGTGTCAGTTAATAGTATGTCCCTGAAATAGGAACCAGATGCCAGTAATAGTTCATATTGTGAAACCCCCACAATTATTGTCCCTGACCCTATCAAGGACAGTGTACATTGAGTTATCACCGGTTGGTGGTCTCTTACTACATAATTAATTCTAATTGCAAGGTTGCTGGGTGGCCAAAGAATCATTGGTACGTGAGTTGTATTTGAGGTAGGCAATTTCTTTTGTCCTTATAGGAGTTCTTGTGGATAACGCGATTCTTGTCTTGTGGTTGTAAACCGTATTTAATTGTTGGCAAAACTGTTTAATTTCATTGACGTTGGATTATTTAGGTTTATGTTTTTAACCCATGATGTAATATTATGCATAATATGTACTACACCATAGTGTTGTATTATGCATATTATGTACTATACCATAGTATAATTGTGTTTGTAGGGGTATTGTGGTTTTCAGAAAATAGTTTAGTTTAGAATCCTAGCTTTGGGAGTTAGGGGTGGGAGTTAAAATCTCTCTTTCTGGCACTAGAAGGATTTTACCTTCGATCTCCGGATTACAAGACCGGCGCTTTGTGGCTAAGCTACTAGGGCAGTTGAAGTTTAGGAGTTTGTTTTCTAATAGGCCTGTTAGTGGGTTTAGAATTAGGAATAATGAGAAGTATAGTACTGAGGCGATTTGTCCGATAATAATGAAGGGGTGTTCGACTGGTATTCCGCCGATTCAGGTTAGAATCATAACGTCTGCTACTAGTGTTCAGAATATGAATTGGGCGATTGGGCGGAAGGTTAGTCCTTGTTGTTTGGAGGTGTGTAGTAGTGGTACTACTATTAATACTAAGATGGAGAATAGTAGTGCTAACACTCCACCTAGTTTGTTGGGAATGGATCGTAGGATGGCGTATGCAAATAAGAAGTATCACTCTGGTTTAATATGTGGGGGTGTAACTAGTGGGTTGGCGGGTGTGAAGTTTTCTGGGTCGCCTAAGAGGTTTGGTGAGAATAGTGCTAATGATGCTAGGGCTGTGATGAGTAAAATGAACCCTAGAACGTCTTTGTATGAAAAATAAGGATGGAATGAGATTTTGTCTGCGTCGGAGTTAAGGCCTAGTGGGTTGTTAGAACCAGTTTCATGTAAGAATAGGGCGTGGAGTAATGTGGCAGCTACTACTGCAAATGGCAGTAGGAAGTGGAATGCGAAGAATCGTGTTAATGTTGCGTTGTCTACGGAGAAGCCGCCTCAAATTCATTGAACTAGGCTATCTCCTATGTATGGGACTGCTGATAGGAGGTTTGTGATTACTGTGGCGCCTCAGAAGGATATTTGTCCTCAAGGCAATACATATCCAACAAAGGCTGTTATCATTACCAAGAGGAATAGTACAACTCCGATGTTTCAGGTTTCTTTATATAAATATGAGCCGTAGTAGAGACCTCGTCCGATATGTAAGTAAATGCAGATGAAGAAGAAGGAGGCTCCGTTGGCATGGAGGTTTCGGATAATTCAGCCGTAGTTTACGTCTCGGCAGATGTGGGCTACGGACGAGAAGGCGGTGGAGATGTCAGAGGTATAATGTATGGCTAAGAATAGGCCGGTTAAGATTTGTATTATTAAGCAGAGTAATAGTAATGAGCCGAAGTTTCATCATGCAGAAATGTTTGAGGGGGCGGGGAGATCAATTAGTGCGTCGTTAACAATTTTGAATAAGGGATGGGTTTTTCGGATGACCATGTGTTCTTGTAGTTGAATTACAACGGTGGTTTTTCAAGTCATTAGTCCTGGTTAGAATCCTGGCAAGAATTATGATATATTTTTTTAATTTACTTTTGTTAAGTTTGGTGGTAGGTTTGGTTGGGGTTGCCTCTAATCCGGCGCCTTATTTTGCAGCTTTAGGTCTGGCGGTGGCTGCGGGGGTTGGGTGCGGAGTTTTGGTCGGGCACGGTGGGTCATTAATTGGTTTAATGCTATTTTTGATTTATTTGGGGGGAATATTAGTAGTGTTTGCATATTCAGCTGCTTTGGCTGCTGAGCCTTTTCCTGAGACGTGGGGAGTGGGATCAGTTAAAGTTTATGTTTTGATGTATTTGTTGGGGGTGGGGGGTACGTTGTGATGGTTTTGAAGCGGTTATGGGGGTTGGGTGGTGGTAGATGAGTTTAAGGAGTTTTTTATAGTGCGTGGGGATGTTGGAGGGGTGTCTTTAATGTATTCTGTTGGAGGTGGTATATTGGTTGTGTGTGCATGGGTTTTGTTGTTGTGTCTTTTTGTGGTGTTAGAATTGACGCGGGGTTTAAGCCGGGGGACACTTCGAGCAGTTTAAACTGTGGTGAGTAAAACAATGATTAGGGCGGTGGAGATTAAGTAGAAGGTTAAGTAGATTTTAATGATATTGGTGTCGATTTTATCTAGAAGGGATGAGAAGTAATGGTGTGTTGGGTGTAGACCTTTTGGTCCAATTTCTAGTCATTGTCGGTCAAATTTGGTAGCTTGTTTACCTAGCGCGAGATTTAGTTTAGGCATTAGGCGGTGCATAATTGAGGGGAAAAATCCTAGTATGTTGGAGAAGTTGTGCAGTTCTATGGTTGGTAAAATTTTAATTTGTTTAGAAGTTGCTGTGGCCAGGGCTAGTGCAATAATAAGTCCGACGGCTGTGACTAGAAGCGCGGCTAGTTTGAGGGAAGGAGGCATAGTTATTGTGGGGGTTTTGGATGGTAGGAAATTTAGGGTAATAATTAGTCCTGCAATGATGCTACCTCAGGCTAGGCGTTCAATAGGGGCGATAACTGCTTGGTGGTTTTCATTGATTGGGGATAAGGCTAGGAAACGGGGGGAGCCCATGGTTACGAAGAAAATTACTCGGAGGCTGTAGACTGCGGTGAAAGATGTTGCGATTAAGGTGAGGGCCAGGGCTCAGGCGTTTAAGTGGGATGTATTAAGGGCTTCAATAATTGCGTCTTTTGAGAAGAAGCCTGCTAGGAAAGGTATACCGGTAAGTGCTAGGCTTCCAATAATTAGGCAAGTGGAGGTAAATGGTATTAGTTTGTGGAGGCCCCCCATTTTTCGGATGTCTTGTTCGTCATTAAGGCTGTGAATAATAGACCCTGAACAAAGGAATAACATGGCCTTGAAAAAGGCGTGGGTGCAAATATGTAAGAAGGCTAATTGTGGTTGGTTGAGGCCAATTGTGACTATTATTAAGCCTAATTGGCTTGATGTTGAGAAGGCTACAATTTTTTTGATGTCGTTTTGAGTTAAAGCACAGGTAGCGGTGAAGAGAGTTGTTAGAGCTCCCAGGCAGAGGCAGGTGGTTAGCGCTAATTGGTTATTTTCTATTAGTGGGTGTAGTCGAATTAGTAGGAAGATGCCTGCGACAACTATAGTGCTTGAGTGGAGTAAGGCTGAAACTGGGGTTGGGCCTTCTATGGCGGAGGGAAGTCAAGGGTGGAGTCCAAATTGTGCGGATTTTCCGGTGGCGGCTAGAATTAGTCCCATTAGTGGTAAGGTTATGTCAAAGTTTTTGGATAGTAGGAAGATTTGGGGGATTTCTCAGGAGTTAAAATTTATAGCGATTCAAGCAATTGCTAAGATTAGTCCGATGTCTCCTACTCGATTGTAAATAACGGCTTGTAGGGCTGCTGTGTTAGCGTCTGCTCGTCCGTGTCATCATCCAATTAGTAGAAAGGACATGATTCCGACTCCTTCTCATCCGATGAATAGTTGAAAGAGGTTGTTGGCGGTAACTAGTGTAATTATTGCTACTAGGAATAGGAGAAGATATTTAAAGAATCGGTTTAGGTATGGGTCCGAGTGCATGTATCATGATGCAAATTCTAGAATTGATCATGTTACGTATAGGGCTACTGGGGTAAAAATTAGTGAATAGTGGTCGAATTTGAAGCTGATGTTGATGTCGAAGTTTATGATGTTTATTCAGTTTCAGGTGGAGATGATGGTTTCTGTTCCCTGGTCTAGGAAAATGACTAGTGGAATTAGATTAATAAAGAATGCGGTGCTTACGGCGGTTTTGACGTATTTAAGTGCCCAGTTTTGGTTTAGGGGTTTTGGGTTTAGGGTTATAATGAGGGGTCATGCGAGGATTAGCAGGGTTAATAGTAGGGTAGTAGTTATAATAGTATTCACCATAGCTGCTACTTGGAGTTGCACCAAGAGTTTTTGGTTCCTAAGACCAACGGATGAACTATTATCCTTTAGAAGCTGGGTGAATGAGCCACGGAGTTTAACTGTGGTTATAAGGATTAGCAGTCCTTACTGCCTCGGGCCTCTTTCGGTGGATAAGAGGAATTTAACCTCTATTTTTAGAACCACAATCTAATGTTTTGTGTTAAAACTATATCTACAATATCATCAGCCTCATATGATCTCAGGTTTTGTGATGAGAAGGATGACTGGAAGAAGGTGGAGCACTATAAGTAGATGTTCTCGTGTGTGGAATGGTTGTATATTAATGATGTGTTTGGGGGTGGGGCCTCGTTGTGTTATTAGGAATAAGTATAGTGAATAGGCCGCGGTGATTAATGTACCAGCCCCAGTTAGAATTAGTGTTCAGGGAGATCAGTTGAATATTGCTGTGATAATTATTAGTTCTCCTATTAGGTTGGGTAGTGGGGGTAGTGCTAGGTTCGCCAGATTAGCAATAAATCATCAGGTGGCAGTTAGGGGGAAGATGATTTGTAATCCTCGGGCTAGAAGTATTGTTCGGCTGTGTGTTCGTTCATATATTGTGTTAGCCAGGCAGAAAAGGGCAGATGAAACTAGTCCATGGGCAATTATTAATACTAGGGCCCCGGTAAAACCCCATGGGGTTTGGATAAGGATTCCCCCTGCTACTAGGCCTATGTGGCTTACGGATGAGTAGGCAATTAGTGATTTTAAATCAGTTTGTCGTAGACAAATAGACCCGGTCATAATTACGCCTCATAAGGCTAATGCAATAATAGGGTAAATTAGGTCTTTTGATAAGGGGTCTAGGATAATTATTATGCGTATTATACCGTAGCCGCCTAGTTTTAGGAGAATTGCTGCTAGTACTATTGAACCTGCTACGGGGGCTTCAACGTGGGCTTTTGGTAGTCAAAGGTGGATACCGTATAGTGGTATTTTTACTAAGAATGCAATTAGACATCCGGCCCATCAAATTTTGTCCCCCCAGGTACTTAGATTCAAGGGTTGTGTATACTGAATTGTAAGTATTGATAGGGTTCCTATATTTTGGTGTAACAGCAATAGGGCCACTAATAGGGGTAGTGAGCCTGCTAGAGTGTAAAACAAGAAGTAAGTTCCGGCGCTTAGGCGTTCAGCTTGGTTCCCTCATCGGGTGATAATGATTAGAGTTGGAATTAGGGTTGCTTCAAATATTACGTAGAACATAATAATTTCGGTCGCCCCAAATGCTATGATTAGGAAGGTTTGTAGAGATGCTAGAAGCGTGATGTAGGCTCGTTGTCGACTTACAGGTTCTGTTTTGATGTGGTTTTGGCTAGCAAGGATTATTAGCGGAAGCAGTCAGCAGGTAAGAACCAATAAAGGGGTGGATAATGGATCTGTGGCTATGTAAAGGTTGGATGATGTTCAACCTGTTTCTGAGGACCATTTAATTCAGATAAGGCTAATAAGGGCAATGATTAGGCTTTGAAGGGTGGTAGTTGTTCAGAGCCATTTAGGGGATGATAGCCAGATTGTTGGAAATAGCATTATTGTTGGTACTAAAATTTTTAACATTGTAGGAGATTTAGGGCCTGTAGTCGGTCTGTTCCGTGAGTTCGGGCTGTGGCAACTAGTAGTGCCAAGCCTGCGCTGGCTTCACATGCTGAGAAGGCTAGTAGTAAGATTGGAGCAGCAGAAAAGGCAGTTGATTCTAATTGTAGTATTCATAGTGCTAGCGCTATAAATAAGGATAATATTATTCCTTCTAGGCACAAGAGGGCGGACATGAGATGGGTGCGATGGAATGCCAGGCCTGTGAGTCCTAGGGTGAATGCTGAAGTGAAGCTGAAGTATACTGGTGTCATAAGGAAGTCATGGATTTTAACCGTGGTTTTCTGAGCCGAAATCAGAGGTCTTCAATTGGACTAACTTCCTATTCAGCCCATTCTAGGCCTCCTTGGACTCATTCATAGATTAAGCCTAGTGTGAGCAGAATTAGTACGGTTGCAGCTCACAGAAGGGTATAGGATGGGTCTGGTAGTTGGTTTCCTCAGGGTAGTGGAAGTAATAGAGCAATTTCTAGGTCAAATAGTAGAAATAAGATGGCAATAAGGAAAAAGCGTAGTGAGAAGGGTAGTCGGGCTGATCCTAGGGGGTCAAATCCGCATTCGTAAGGAGATAGTTTTTCTGCGTCTGGGTTTATTTGTGGGAGTCAAAATGACACTAGGGCCAGTACGATGGAGAGAGCTGCGGAAATAATTATTGTAATTATAACTAAGTTCATTATCTTTCCTTGGATTTTAACCAAGACTAAATGATTGGAAGTCACTTGTACTAACTTTGAATACTAGAAAGATATGAGCCTCATCAGTAAATAGAGACGTATAAGAATAATCATACAACATCTACGAAGTGTCAATATCAAGCAGCTGCTTCGAAACCGAAGTGGTGTTCTGATGTAAAATGATATTGGATTTGTCGCATAAGACAGACGGCAAGGAAGGATGAGCCAATAATGACATGAAGTCCGTGGAAGCCGGTTGCTACGAAAAATGTAGAGCCATATACACCATCTGCAATGGTGAAAGGGGCTTCGTAGTATTCTATGGCTTGAAGGGCAGTAAAGTATAGACCTAGAATAATTGTAAGGGCGAGTGATTGAATTGCTTGTTTTCGTTCACCTTCTATAATGCTGTGGTGGGCTCATGTTACTGTTACACCGGATGCCAGGAGTACGGCGGTGTTAAGTAGTGGCACTTCGAATGGGTCTAGTGTTGTAATACCTGTAGGGGGTCAGCAGCCCCCGAGTTCTGGGGTAGGGGCGAGACTGGAGTGGTAAAAGGCTCAGAAGAATCCTAAGAAGAAGAAGACTTCTGATGTGATAAATAAAATCATGCCATAACGCAGGCCTTTTTGTACGGGCGGCGTGTGGTGGCCTTGGAATGTTCCTTCTCGGACGATATCTCGTCATCATTGGTACATAGTGAGAAGAAGTAAAATTAGTCCAAGGGTTATTAATGTTGTGGAGTGGAAATGGAATCAGATTGCTAAACCTGATGTTATTAAAAGAGCAGCTACTGCGCCAGTTAAGGGCCAAGGGCTGGGATCAACCATATGATATGCATGTGCTTGGTGGGCCATTAGACGTTTTCTTGTAAATATAGGCTTAATAGGAGAACAAAGACATAGGCTTGAATTACGGCTACTGCGACTTCTAGGAGGGTTAGCAATACTAGCAAGATTGCAGTTAGCGTTGCCACCGTTGTTATCATTGGTATTAGTGTGATCGTTGCGGTTGAAATTAATTGAATTAATAGGTGACCTGCTGTAAGGTTGGCTGTGAGTCGGACTCCTAGGGCTAAAGGTCGAATAAATAAGCTAATGGTTTCGATAATAATTAAAACGGGGATCAGAGGAACTGGAGTGCCCTCTGGTAGTAGGTGGCCTAGTGCTGCTGTAGGCTGATTTCGGAGACCAATAATAACAGTGGCTAATCAGAGTGGTACGGCTAGTCCTATGTTTAGTGACAGTTGTGTGGTTGGTGTAAAAGTGTATGGTAATAGTCCCAGAATATTAAGTGTGAGGATAAAGATTATTAGTGAAGCTAAGAGCATGGCTCATTTGTGTCCGCCTTTATTTAATGGTATAAATAGTTGGTGTGTAAATGTTTTAATGAATCAGCTTTGTAGTGATACCAAGCGGTTGTTTTGGTAGCGGTTTGTTGGTGCCGGCACCAGAATTCAGGGCAGGGTAAGTGCAATGGCAATTAGGGGAATTCCAAGGTGTGTGGGGCTTATAAATTGGTCAAATAAGTTTAGTGCCATGGTCAGTTTCAAGTGTCAGATTTAAGTTTTTCGGCGCTGAGGGCTGTGACTTCATTTGTAAATGTGTGATTTAGGATTTTATTGGGAATTACTGTTAGGAAAATTAATCACGAGAATACAAGGATTGCAAATCATGGGGCGGGGTTTAATTGTGGCATATCACTAAGGGTGGTTGGGAGCCACCAATCTTTAGCTTAAAAGGCTAACGCTAATCCCTGTTTAGCTTCCTAGTGAGGCGTCTTCAAGCATAAGGGAGGATCAGTTTTCAAAGTGTTCTAGTGGAACGGCTTCTACAACGATAGGCATAAAGCTGTGATTTGCTCCACAGATTTCGGAACATTGTCCGTAGAACACTCCAGGTCGGGAGGTAATAAAGGATGTTTGGTTTAGTCGTCCTGGTACGGCGTCTATTTTAATTCCTAGGGCAGGTAGGGCTCAGGAGTGTAGAACGTCTTCGGCTGATACTAGAATTCGAATGGGGGATTCTATTGGAACTACTATTCGGTGGTCTGTTTCAAGTAGTCGGAATTGGCCGGGGGTCAGGTCTTGGGTTGGGATTATATATGAGTCGAAAGCTAAATTTTCGTAGTCAGTATATTCGTAGCTTCAGTATCATTGGTGTCCCATGGCTTTTACAGTTAGATGTGGATCATTTACTTCATCTATCAGATATAAAATACGTAGCGAGGGAAGAGCAATTAAAATGAGGATTACGGCTGGTAAGATTGTTCAAACGATTTCAATTTCTTGAGAATCTAAAATGTACTTATTAGTAAGTTTAGTGGTAACTATAACAACAATAATATATAATACTAGGGTGCTAATTAGGAAAACAATTATTAAGGCATGGTCGTGGAAGTGGAGAAGTTCTTCTATTACAGGGGAGGCCGCGTCTTGGAATCCTAGTTGTGAGGGATGTGCCATTAAGCTAAAAAGCTTAAGGTACGCAGGATTTTAACCTACAATTTTGCCTCGACAAGGCAATGTAATATCATTTTTACTAGTATCTTATAGAAGAAAGTGGCAGAGTGGTTATGTAACTGGCTTGAAACTAGTTTACGGGGGTTCGATTCCTTCCTTTCTCGTTAATTTGTCTGCACCTGCACGAAGGCGGGTTCTTCAAATGTGTGGTAAGGGGGCGGACATCCGTGTAATCATTCTACATTTGTGGCTGTTAATTCAACAGAGAGTACTTCTCGTTTAGCAGTGAAGGCCTCCCATAGGATGTAGAGGAATATTACGACTGCTACCAGAGAAATTAGTGAGCCAACGGATGAAATAATATTTCATAAAGAATAGGCATCTGGGTAGTCTGAGTATCGTCGTGGCATACCAGCGAGTCCTAGGAAGTGCTGAGGGAAGAAGGTGAGGTTTACACCAACAAATATTGTTCCGAAGTGAATTTTTGTTCATGTGTCGTGCATTGTGTAGCCTGTAAACAGGGGGAATCAGTGGACAAAGGCCCCCATGATGGCAAATACGGCTCCTATTGATAACACGTAGTGGAAGTGGGCTACTACATAATATGTGTCGTGTAGGACAATGTCCAAGGATGAATTAGAAAGTACGATTCCGGTAAGCCCTCCTACTGTGAATAGGAAAATAAACCCAAGAGCCCATAGTATAGGGGTCTCTCATTTAATAGAGCCTCCGTGCAGTGTGGCAAGTCAGCTAAATACTTTTACGCCGGTTGGAATTGCGATAATTATTGTTGCGGAGGTGAAGTATGCTCGAGTATCTACGTCTATTCCTACTGTAAATATGTGGTGGGCTCAAACAATGAAGCCTAGAAGGCCGATAGCCATCATGGCTCATACCATGCCCATATATCCAAACGGTTCTTTTTTCCCAGAATAATAGGCCACAATGTGCGAGATTATTCCGAAGCCGGGTAAAATTAAAATATATACTTCTGGGTGGCCGAAGAATCAGAACAGGTGTTGATAAAGAATGGGGTCACCTCCTCCTGCAGGGTCGAAGAAGGTAGTGTTAAGGTTTCGATCTGTTAGTAGCATTGTAATACCGGCAGCCAGGACTGGAAGGGAGAGTAGTAAAAGGACAGCAGTAATTAGTACGGCTCATACAAATAGTGGTGTTTGATACTGGGAGATGGAGGGGGGCTTCATGTTAATAATGGTTGTAATGAAATTAATAGCCCCAAGAATGGATGATACTCCCGCAAGATGTAGGGAAAAGATGGTTAGGTCGACTGAAGCCCCAGCATGTGCGAGGTTGCCAGCAAGAGGTGGATAAACAGTTCATCCTGTACCCGCCCCAGCCTCAACGCCAGAGGACGCTAGTAGAAGTAGGAAAGAAGGGGGCAGCAGTCAGAAACTCATGTTGTTCATACGTGGGAACGCCATATCGGGCGCTCCAATCATTAGTGGCACGAGTCAGTTCCCAAAGCCTCCAATTATGATTGGTATTACTATAAAGAAAATTATAATGAAGGCGTGAGCAGTTACAATAACATTATAAATCTGGTCGTCGCCTAGAAGGGCGCCGGGTTGGGCTAGTTCTGCCCGAATTAGCAAGCTCAGGGCTGTGCCAACTATTCCGGCTCAGGCACCGAATACTAGGTAAAGGGTGCCAATGTCTTTGTGGTTAGTTGAGAAGAATCAGCGTGTGATCGTCACAGGTAGGGTGGCCGAGAGTTTAGGCGGTGGATTGTAGCTCCATGAACAAAGGTTTAAGTCCTTTTCCTATCATAGTCTTGTGGTGTATAACACGTTGGATTGCAAATCCAAAGAAGCAGGTTAGTCGCCTGCCGGGGCTTTCCCCGCCTTTTTGAAGGGGGCGGGGAAAGTAGATGAATGCTCGCTGGCTTGAGCGTCTAGCTGTTAACTAGGAGTTTGTAGGATCGAGGCCTTCTCATCTAGGAAGGCTTTAGCTTAATTAAAGTGTCTGAGTTGCATTCAGAAGATGTGGGATAGAGTCCCGCAAGTCTTATTCAGAGACTAGGAGATTTTCACTCCTGCTTAAAGCTTTGAAGGCTTTTGGTCTGGATGCTATCCTAAGTCTCTAGTTGACTAGTGCTTGGGCTAGCGGGGTTAGGGGTAGGAGCAGTAAAGTTATAGTTATAAAGATAGTTAGGGGTATTGTGTTTTGGGTGTTGTGAAGGCGTCAGGGGGTAAGTGAGTTGCTTGTATTGGGTGAGATTGTAAGGGTTATAGAATAACATAAGCGTAAGTAGAAGTATAGACTTAGTAGTGCGCTGAGGGCTATTGTTGTGGCGATTAATGGGAGGTTTTGTGTAGTTAATTCTTGTAAAATTAACCATTTTGGTATGAAGCCTGTTAGTGGTGGGAGGCCTCCTAGAGATAGTAGTGCGAGGGCGGCAGTTGTTGTGATGACTGGTGTTTTGGCCCAATTTGTAGCTAGTGTATTAATTTTTGTGGTTTGTAGTAGTTTGAATGTTAGGAAAGTTGCTGATGTTATGATGATATAGGTGATTAGGGCAAGAATTGTTAGTTGCGGCTTGAATTGTACAATTACAATTATTCATCCAAGGTGGGCGATGGAGGAGTAGGCTAGGATTTTTCGTAGTTGTGTTTGGTTTAGTCCCCCTCAGCCGCCAATGAATACTGAGAGAAGTCCGAGAATAGTTAGTAATTGAGGATGTGTAGTTGGGGCTATTTGAATAATTAGTGCGAAGGGTGCTAGCTTTTGTCATGTGGATATGATGAGTCCTGTGGTTAGGTCTAATCCTTGTATAACTGGCGGCATTCAGAAATGTACTGGGGCTAGTCCCACTTTTAGTGCTAGGGCTATTGTGACTAGGGCGGTGGCAACTGGGTGGGTTAGGCAGTAGATGTTCCATTCTCCTGTGGCTCAGGCATTAATAGTGCTTGCGAATAAGATGGTGGCGGCTGCTGCGGCTTGGGCTAGGAAATATTTGGTGGTGGCTTCTACTGCACGGGGGTGGTGATGTTGGGCTATCAGGGGTAGAATTGCTAGGGTGTTGATTTCAAGGCCTATTCAGGCTAGTAGTCAATGGGAGCTTATGAATGTTAGGGTTGTGCCTAGGCCCAGGCTTGATACTAAAATTATAAGGACGTAGGGGCTCATTGGTAAGAGAAGGATTTTAACCTACATTTTTGGGGTATGGGCCCAAAAGCTTGATTTAGCTGATCTTACTAGAAAGTGGTGTAATGGAAACACTTGGAGTTTTGATCTCCAGGATATGGGTTCGAATCCCTTTTTTCTAAGGAGCCGGGGGGATTTTAGCCCCCGTGGTTCACTCTATCAAAGTGGCCCTTTGGCGCTCAGGCACAGCTCCTTGGGTTATAGTTGTGGGGGGAGCCCTGTGAGTGCGATTGGTAGGGCAATATGTCATAGAATGAGGGCTAGTGTTAGTGGTAGAAAATTTTTTCATACTAGGTGTATTAGCTGGTCGTATCGAAATCGGGGATAGGATGCACGCACTCATAGAAATAGTATTGACAGTAGTGCGGCTTTTGTTATAATGTTGATTGAGGCGAGTTCGGGAAAGATAACATTGTGGGTTGCACCTAAGAATAGGATAGCTGATAGTGTATTTATTAGTAGGATGTTGGCGTATTCGGCTAGGAAAAATAAAGCGAAGGGGCCCCCGGCGTATTCTACGTTGAAGCCCGATACTAGTTCTGACTCACCTTCTGTTAGGTCGAATGGGGCTCGATTTGTTTCTGCTAGGGTTGAAATATATCATATAGCAGCAAGGGGTCATGCAGGGAGTAGGAGTCAGACTGTTTCTTGGGTTATATTAAATATTTTAAGGGTAAAGCCTCCTGTGAAGATAATAATTGATAGTAGAATTAGTCCTAGGCTGACTTCATATGAAATGGTTTGGGCGACTGCTCGTAGGGCTCCAATTAGGGCATATTTGGAATTGGAGGCTCAACCTGAGCCTAGAATTGAATAGACTGCTAGGCTAGAAATTGAGAGAATAAATAGTATGCCTAGGTTTAGGTCGGTTATTGGATGTGGAAATGGTATGGGTATTCATAATAGTAGGGCTAGGGTGAGGGCAAGAATTGGGGTGGCAAGAAATAAAAGTGGGGAGGATGTTGATGGTCGTACTGGCTCTTTAATAAATAGTTTTACACCATCTGCGATGGGTTGTAGTAGTCCATATGGGCCTACTACGTTTGGGCCTTTACGTAGTTGTATATAGCCTAATACTTTTCGTTCAATAAGCGTTAGGAAGGCAACTGCTAGTAATACTGGAACAATGTAGGCCAACGGGTTGACAATGTAGATAATTAGGAGGGATATCATAATTAAGAGGAGGATTTGAACCTCCGGGAGAAAGGGCTTAGGCCTTTTGCAATTACCGGGCTCTGCCATCTTAATAAATCTTATCTTGATTTATGGTTGTGCCCTCCCTTTATTTAATTTAGTTGGTTTCATTAAATAGGGGTGGGGCGTGTTTGGAATATGGGCCCCCTTTTTCCGATCCTTTCGTACTAGGAAAAGTGGCATTACAGATAGAAACTGACCTGGATTACTCCGGTCTGAACTCAGATCACGTAGGACTTTAATCGTTGAACAAACGAACCCTTAATAGCGGCTGCACCATTAGGATGTCCTGATCCAACATCGAGGTCGTAAACCCCCTTGTCGATATGGACTCTGGAAGGGGATTGCGCTGTTATCCCTAGGGTAACTTGGTCCGTTGATCGGCCGATGGCCGGATCTTTATGGTCAGAAATTCTGTGACTTAGAGATGTCTCTCTTAGTTTTAGGGGGTATCCCCAGTCCACGTGGGAGCTTCATTTTCTCCCGTGGTCGCCCCAACCGAAGATAGGGACCAGTTGCTATTTAGTTTAATTTATTTAGATTATTCTTAACATAGTTGGTCTTACATCTTAAGCTCCAAAGGGTCTTCTCGTCTTGTAGGAGTATGCCCGCTTCTGCACGGGCAGATCAATTTCATTGACTTGAAAGGGGAGACAGTTAAGCCCTCGTTCCACCATTCATACAGGTCTTCATTTAAAAGACAAGTGATTGCGCTACCTTCGCACGGTCAAAATACCGCGGCCGTTTAACTAGTCACTGGGCAGGCAAGACCTCCTATACGTTGTTTTTGCAGGAGGCGATGTTTTTGGTAAACAGGCGAGGCTTATATTTGCCGAGTTCCTTCCTTTTCTTTTAGTCTTTCCTAGTTGCCCTCCGGTGTGGGGTTAACGATCTGGTCATATGAGTATTTCTTGGTCTTTTATATAGTCATATTTCCCTCTATGGTTGGGTTCGGTAATTACTAGTGGTTGGTCCGATCTAGTGTACACATGGGCTTAGGAGAAAGGGGTTCTTTCTTATTACTCATTTTAGCAGCGTTTCTTCCATGTTGGCATGGAATAGCCTAATATGGTTAGGGGTTTTAGATATAATATTTGGATAATAGATTTGTATTCCGCCCGAGCTTTAACGCTTTCTGTTTAGATGGCTGCTTTTAGGCCCACTAAAGCGGTTTATCTTATTTAGTATAATCTTTAACCTCCTGGTGAGGTTGTGTCCTGCTTCAAAGGAGCTGTACCTCCTTTGACTAACTCTCATGTATTTCTTTGATTCATGTGGTTTTAAATAGTTTCTGACATAAGGAGCATGAGGCTGAACTTCTATTCATTTCTTAGGCAACCAGCTATAACTAAGTTCGGTAGGTCTGTCACCCCTACCCGGAGATCTTCCCACTCTTTTGCCACAGAGACGGGTTGGTCCTAATTAATAGACTGTCTCGGGGTAGCTCACTTAGTTTCGGGGTTTCGAACTAAAATACGTTTTGCTCGGAGGAGGTGGCTAAATCATGATGCAAAAGGTACGAGGGTTAATCTCTGCTTTGTTGTGCTTTTATGATTTGTTTCACTTCTCTTTCAGCGTTCCCTTGCGGTACTTTTTCTGTCGCTTAAATAGATGCCTTTTCTGTCGCACATACTTGGGCGGGAAAATGTTTTGGTTAATATTAATTGGAGTTGTGTAAGAATTTTTAATGTTGTTGTGTTGGTCTTGGTGAATAAGCTAGCTATACAGCTCAGGGCGATCCAACTTGCATGGATGTCTTCTCGGTGTAAGGGAGATGCTTAACTGTCTCAGCCACGTCCTGATTATTCCAAGTGCACCTTCCGGTACACTTACCATGTTACGACTTGCCTCCCCGTGTTTATAGTTAATTTATTAGATATGGTTTGGATGAGGTGTTGGGGAGAGTGACGGGCGGTGTGTGCGCGTCTCAGAGCCTAGTTCAAAGGGACACTCTGCTTGCTTTTTACTACTAAATCCACCTTCGGGTGCATAATTTCAATGCATCGTCCGTAATATTCTGTATATAGAAAATGTAGCCCATTTCTTTCCACTTCGTACGCTACACCTCGACCTGACGTTTTTGGGCGGGCCCATTTTGCTTACTATTAAACCTTCACAGGGTAAGCTGACGACGGCGGTATATAGGCGGGGAAAACAAGAAGTGGTGAGGTTTAACGAGGGTTATCGGTTCTAGAACAGGCTCCTCTAGGTGGGTCTGAGACACCGCCAAGTCCTTTGGGTTTTAAGCTGTGCTCGTAGTACCCGGGCGGATGTGTGTGTAATGTTACATCTAGGTTTAGGGCTAAGCATAGTGGGGTATCTAATCCCAGTTTGTTTCTTAGCTTTCGTGGGGTCAGGTGAATTTGTTTAAAGCTACTTTCGTGTTTGGGCTTCGTGTCCCCGGAATGCGTATGACGGCTTAGGAGGTCTTTAGCTTTATTTAATATTTTACCTTAACCACCCTTTACGCCATATTTATCAACTAGGGTCTTTCGTATAACCGCGGTGGCTGGCACGAATTTTACCGACCCTTTTAACCCTAACTAAGTCAAGTTTACACTTATGGCTTAATGTTTATTACTGCTGAAATCCCTTAGGGGTGTGGCATAGCAAGGCGTCTTGGGCTAATTTTAAATTGTGCCTGATGCCCGCTCCTCGTCCCCAGGTAGGGGATTGAGGGCATTCTCACAGGGGTGCGGATACTTGCATGTATAAATTGAGTTAAAGCTGATAATAAAGTCAGGACCAAGCCTTTGTGCCCGTGGAACCTTTCTAGGGTTCATCTTAACATCTTCAGTGTTATGCTTTGACTTAAGCTACACTAGC